ACATAATTATATTATTATAATATTATAATATATGATAATATTATAATGAAGTTTGTTTGGGGGGGGTACGTTCAAATTTGAGCTCTTTTCCTCTTTCCTATCTTCTCTTTTCACCCCGAAAAAGGGGGGGTAGGGGGGGTAAACTTTAATTTCTTTTTTTTTTAAAAAAGGGGGTGAATTTGTATCGTTATTGAAGTATATATTATTTATGTCCTTGATATCAATAATGTAAGTCTTGTATCATGTCTTAATTCATTAATTAACATTGTCAAAGGCAAGAAAAAATGTTCAACCTTAATTTAACGTTGACGCGCTGCACTGTGAAATGTCAATTGAAAGGAAAAAGAGAAAAAAATAACCTGACCCCCGTGGAGAGAACGCCCGGCATGTGGGATTATCTCGCTAATGTACTCCACCAATAACTTATGTCAGCGTCGATGAAAGTGGGAGGAATGAACCAATCAATGGCCCTGAAGTAGGAACCAAATGCCAGGAATAGTGCACTGAGTGAAACCCCCACTATTGTTGTCCCTCACCTTCAATAACCGTAGGCATTAAGAAATCAACTGATGGTCGGTTCTTACTACATTAATTATTGGAGTATTACGGGGTGTTGGGTCCTGGTATATCTTAACTAGTGGGTTTATTAGTTCGGTCTTAAATTACGTTCATTACTTAGACAAATCGTAGGGAATTATCTATTAATGCTTTTAGTACTTTTTAGTATATTGTACTTGCTTTATGTGGTTAAAGATTTGATAGGTGAGTAAATAATAATATGTCTTAGAAATGCATTGTATTAATGTTTAATATATATGAATGGGGTTAATACATATATGTATTTCAAAGAGTAGTTTAATTAAGAATACTGGCTTTGGGAGCCAGTGGTGGGGGTTGAAGTCCCTTCTTTTTGAGCATGAGGGGGGACTCTAACCCCCGGCATTCGGTTTACAAGACCGACGCTCTGAGTCTGAGCTACTAATGCTTGTTAGTTTAATATTTTGTTTTCTAGTCAGCCGGCTGCTGGCATTAGGACTAGGAACAGGGAGAAGTAAAGCACGGAGGCAATTTGTCCGATGATGATATACGGGTGTTCAACGGGTATGCCTCCAATCCAGGTCAGGATGGCCACGTCGGCGATTAAAGTCCAGAATAAGAGTTGTGATAGTGGGCGGAATGTGAGGCTTCGTTGTTTTGATGTGTGTAAGAAGGGTACTACTATAAGAACTAAGATTGAGGCAAGCAGGGCCAAGACACCCCCCAGTTTGTTAGGGATGGATCGAAGGATTGCGTAGGCAAATAGGAAGTATCATTCTGGCTTAATGTGAGCAGGGGTGACGAGGGGGTTGGCTGGGGTGAAGTTGTCTGGGTCTCCTAGGTAGTTTGGGGAGAATAAGGCAATTGTTGCAAGGGCTGAGAGTATGACTGTGAAACCGAGTAGGTCTTTGTAGGAGAAGTATGGGTGGAACGGGATTTTATCTGCGTTTGAGTTTAGGCCCAGTGGGTTGTTGGAGCCTGCTTCATGGAGGAAGATGAGATGAACGATAGCAGCGGCTGCGACAATGAATGGGAGGAGGAAGTGGAAGGCGAAGAATCGTGTGAGAGTGGCACTGTCTACTGAAAAGCCTCCTCACACCCATTGGACCAGGGCGTTTCCGACGTATGGGACAGCTGAGAGCAGATTTGTGATAACAGTGGCACCTCAGAAGGATATTTGGCCCCATGGAAGGACGTACCCTACGAAAGCGGTGGCCATTACTAACAGCAGGAGGACCACCCCGATGTTTCAGGTCTCTTTGCTGAGGTATGAGCCGTAGTAGAGGCCTCGGCCGATGTGAGAGTATAGGCAGATGAAGAAGAACGAGGCGCCATTTGCGTGTAGGTTTCGAATTAGTCAACCATAGTTAACGTCTCGGCAGATGTGGGCGACGGATGAGAAGGCGGTGGAGATGTCAGATGTGTAGTGTATTGCAAGGAATAGTCCTGTGATGATTTGTGCAATGAGGCACAACCCTAGGAGGGAGCCGAAGTTTCATCAGGCGGAGATATTTGAAGGGGTTGGGAGGTCAATTACCATGTCGTTTACGATTTTTAATAGGGGGTGGGTTTTGCGTAGGCTGGCCATTGGTGTTTTTGTAGTTGAGTAACAACGATGGTTTTTCACGCCATAGGTCCTGGTTAAAATCCTGGCAGAAACTATGTTATATGCGCTTGTTTTTCTTTTATTGGGGATGTTGGTTGTAATAGTTGTGTTGTCTACAAACCCTGCTCCTTTTTATGGAGTTTTTAATTTAGTGCTGGTTGCACTTCTTTGTTGTGGGGCCATTATTTTGCATGGGGGGACTTTCTTGTCCTTGGTGTTGCTGTTAATTTACATGGGTGGCATGTTGGTTGTGTTTATTTACTCGTCGGCGTTATCTGCAGACAAGGACCCTGAGGCGCCAACAGGTTGGCAGGTGAGTTTGTTTTTTTTTGGGTACTTTTCTTTTGTTTTAGGGGTCTTAGGTATGAGCACAGTTCTTGAGGAGGAGGTTTGATGAGGAGTTTCTGGTGAGTTAGACTGGGATACAGTTTTTCGGGGCGACATGGACGGGGTCTCACTTATATATTCTAGTGGGGGAGGGGTATTGCTTTTAGGGGCCTGGGTTCTGTTGTTAACCCTGTTTGTAGTTTTAGAGTTGGTGCGAGGGTCGGATCGAGGGGCCTTGCGGGCAGTTAGGTAAGGAGAATAAGGGTTGAGAGGGCGAGGGTTGTGAGGAAGAGGACGAGGTAGGTTTTGATGGACCCTTGTTGGATGTTGCTTGTAGAGGAAATAAGGGGGGTGTTGGCAGATATAATTGTTTTAGGTCCGATTTTTTCTAGTCAAGTAAGGTCGATGATTTGGGTGGCGATTGTTTGTCCTAGGATGAGGTTGATTTTAGGGGAGGCCCGATGAACGATGGCTGGGAAGAAGCCTAACATGTTTGAGAAGTGGTGGGGTGCCAGGTGTGGTGCGGGTTTAAGCTGTTTGGTTGTTAGGGAGGCTAGTTCTAGGGCGATAAGAAGCCCAGCGATCGTTACGGCAAGGGCGGCGAGTTTGACGATAATGGGCATCGATATAACAGGTGTTTTTGTTGGAAGGAGGTTTGTGGTGATTAAAAGGCCGGCGATAATGCTGCCTCAGGCTAGACGTTTGATTGGGTTGGTTACGGATGGGTTGTTTTCGTTGATGGGGGAGTAAGGGTTGAAGCGAGGGTGGCCTATGGACACGTAAAATACGATGCGTAGGCTGTAAACAGCTGTGAAAGAGGTTGCAAGGAGGGTAAGGCAGAGGGCTCAGGCGTTTAATTGGGAGGTGGTTAGAGATTCGATGATGGCGTCTTTAGAGAAGAAGCCGGCTAGGAAGGGGGTTCCGGTTAGGGCCAAGCTGCCAATTGTTAGGCACGAAGAGGTAACAGGGGCCAGGTGGTGTATTCCTCCTATTTTTCGGATATCCTGCTCATCGTTCAGGCTATGAATAATAGACCCAGAGCATAAGAATAGCATGGCCTTGAAAAAGGCGTGTGTACAGATGTGAAGGAAGGCAAGTTGGGGTTGATTTAGCCCAATGGTGACTATTATAAGACCTAGTTGGCTAGAGGTTGAAAAAGCTACAATTTTTTTAATGTCGTTTTGGGTCAGGGCGCAGGTGGCGGTGAATAGGGTGGTAAGGGCCCCAAGGCATAGGCAGAGTGTGAGGGCTGTTGGGTTGGTTTCTAAGAGAGGAGAGATTCGGATCATTAAGAAGATACCCGCAACGACTATTGTACTGGAGTGGAGTAGGGCAGATACCGGCGTGGGACCCTCCATTGCAGAGGGAAGTCACGGGTGGAGCCCGAATTGTGCTGATTTCCCTGTTGCGGCTAAGATTAGAGCAATAAGTGGGAGGGTTATGTCTATGTCTTTAGTGGTAAAGAAGATTTGTTGTAGCTCTCAGGAGTTTAGACGAGTTGCTATTCACGCCATGGCAATGATTAGTCCGATATCTCCGACTCGGTTGTAGAGAACTGCTTGTAGGGCGGCTGTATTAGCATCTGCTCGTGCGTATCATCAGCCGATAAGGAGGAAAGATATAATGCCAACACCCTCTCATCCGATGAAGAGTTGGAATATGTTGTTGGCGGTAACAAGAATAATTATTGCGATTAGGAAGATTAGCAGGTATTTAAAAAATCGGTTTATGAAAGGGTCCGAATGTATGTATCAAGATGCGAATTCTAGGATGGACCACGTGACGTAGAGTGCCACAGGGGTGAATATAATGGAGTAGGAGTCAAACTTGAGGCTGATGTTGATGTCGAAGGTGAGGGTGTTTACTCAGTTCAGGCTAGTGACGATAGACTCGGTCCCTTCGTTAAGGTGAAGGAACAGGGGCAGAAGGCTAGTGAGAAAGGCGTATTTTACTGCTGTTTTCACCTGGGTGAGGGCTCAGTCTGGGTTTTGTGGTTTTGGGGAGAGAGTTGTTAAGACCGGGTAAAAAAGTAATGCGAAAATAATAATAAGGGTGGAGGTTATGATTAGAGGGGTGGAGTGCATAGCTTTTACTTGGAGTTGCACCAAGAGTTTTTGGTTCCTAAGACCAACGGATTAGCTATTATCCTTTAAAAGCCAGGGCGAATGAGCCTCGGAGTTTAACCAAGGGGATGAAGATTAGCAGTCTTCATTGTTACTGACCTCTTTCGGTGGACAAGGGGGCTTTAACCCCTGTTTTTAGAATCACAATCTAATGTTTTGATTAAACTATGTCTACAGGCGGCCCAGCCTCAGACTAGCTCTGGCTTTGCGATAAGAAGAATTAGTGGAAGGAGGTGTAGGGTGAGGAGTAGGTGTTCTCGGGTGTGTGATGGTTCAATGGCCAGGAGGTGGCTGGGGGCGGGCCCTCGTTGGGTTATGAGGAACATGTAAAGTGAGTAGCCTGCGGTGATGAGGGTACCCAGTCCTGTAAGGCCGATTGTCCAGAAGGATCAGCTAAACAAGGAGGTGATGATTATTAGTTCTCCTATTAAGTTGGGGAGGGGCGGTAGTGCTAAGTTGGCAAGGCTTGCGATGAACCATCAGGCTGTTATTAGTGGAAGGACTATTTGTATGCCTCGGGCAAGTAATATAGTTCGGCTGTGTGTTCGTTCGTAGTTGGTATTGGCAAGGCAGAATAGGGCTGAGGATGTGAGTCCGTGGGCGATTATGAGGATTAATGCACCAGTAAATCCCCAGGGGGTTTGAATGAGAATCCCGCCAACGACTAGGCCCATGTGGCTGACTGATGAGTAGGCAATAAGTGATTTTAGGTCTGTTTGGCGTATACAAATGGAGCCGGCTATGATCACGCCTCAGAGGGCCAAGATAATGAAGGGGTAGCTTAGTTCTTTGGTTAGTGGGCCTAAGGTGATTAGGATTCGTATTATGCCGTATCCCCCTAGCTTTAGTAGCACGGCGGCTAGGACCATGGAGCCTGCAATAGGGGCTTCTACGTGAGCTTTTGGCAGTCAGAGGTGTACTCCATAAAGGGGCATTTTAACTAAGAATGCTAGAATACAACCTGCCCATCAGATTTTGTCTGCATATGATGTCAGTTCTAGTTGGGCCAGGTGAGGTATTATTAGGAGGGACAAGGATCCGGTTGAGTTTTGCAATAATAGTAGTGCAATAAGGAGGGGAAGTGAGCCCGCTAGGGTGTAGAAGAGGAAGTATGTTCCAGCGTTCAGACGTTCTGCCTGGTTCCCCCAACGGGTAATGAGGATTAGGGTGGGGATTAGGGTCGCTTCGAACATTACGTAGAACATGATCATCTCCGTGGCAGAGAAAGCTAGCACTAGGAAGAACTGTAAGGAGGCAAGCAAGGTGATATATATTCGCTGTCGGTTGACTGGTTCGTGGGCTGTGTGGTTTTGGCTGGCTAAAATTATTAAGGGGAGCAACCAGCATGATAGGATCAGCAGGGGTGTTGACAGGGGGTCGGTTGCTAAATAAGGGTTGAGGGAAGTTCACCCCGTTTCAGAGGTGTTTTTTAGCCATAGCAGGCTGGAGAGGGCGATTAGAAGGCTGCTAAGGAGAGAGGAGGGCCACAGTCATTTTGAGGGCGTAAGCCATGTTGCTAGGATTAATATGGTCGTTGGAATTAAGATTTTTAACATTGCAGAAGGTTTAGGTTTTGTAGGTGGTCGGAGCCATGGGTGCGGGCTGTGGCGACTATTAAGGCGAGACCCACCCCGGCTTCACATGCTGAGAATGCTAGGAGGAGCAGAGGGGCAGCTGAAAAGCTGGTGGATGATATTTGTAGGCTTCATGTTGAAAGTGCGAGGAATAAGGCTAATATTATGCTTTCAAGACATAAAAGTGCAGATAGAAGGTGGACTCGGTAGAACGCAAGGCCGAATAGTCCTAGGAAGAACACGGAGGTGAATGAGAGTTGAATGAGGGTCATCAGGCAGATTATGGACTTTAACCACAAGTTTTTGAGCCGAAATCAAATGTTTTGATTAAACTAATTACCTATTCGGCTCATTCAAGGCCTCCCTGGAATCACTCGTAGGCCAGCCCGATTGTGAGTAGGATCAGCAGGGCGGAGGCTCAGAGGAGGGTCAGGGTGGGGGAGGGGAGTTGGTCACCTCAGGGTAGGGGGAGGAGAAGGGCAATTTCTAGGTCAAAGAGGAGGAATAAGATTGCAACTAAAAAGAATCGTAGTGAGAAGGGAAGTCGGGCGGACCCCAGAGGGTCGAAGCCACATTCATATGGCGATAGTTTTTGGTAGTCAGGTGTTAGGGCGGGGAGTCAGAATGAGATGGTCATTAAGATGAGGGATAGGGCTGTGGTAATAACCAACATGGTTGTTAGCAGGTTCATTATCTTTCCTTGGAGTTTAACCAAGGCTGGGTGATTGGAAGTCACAGGTACTGACTTTATACTAGAAAGATTATGAGCCTCATCAGTAGATTGAGATGTACAAGAATAATCAGACAACATCTACAAAGTGTCAATATCAAGCGGCTGCTTCGAAGCCGAAATGGTGCTCGGAGGTGAAGTGGAATCGGACTTGTCGGATTAGGCATACGGCCAGGAAGGTCGATCCGATAATGACGTGAAGTCCATGGAAGCCTGTGGCGACAAAGAAGGTTGAGCCGTAGACCCCATCTGCGATTGTGAAGGGGGCTTCGTAATATTCTATTCCTTGCAGGAATGTGAAGTAAAAGCCCAGGAGGATTGTAAGGGTGAGGGAGTGGATTGCTTGTTTTCGTTCGCCTTCTATGATGCTGTGGTGGGCTCATGTGACGGTTACCCCTGATGCCAGTAAGACCGCTGTGTTGAGAAGGGGGACTTCAAAGGGGTTTAGGGGAATAATACCAGTGGGGGGTCAGCAGCCTCCTAGTTCAGGGGTGGGGGCTAGACTTGAGTGGTAGAAAGCTCAGAAAAAGCCGAGGAAGAAGAATACTTCAGAGGTAATGAACAGGATTATCCCGTATCGAAGGCCTTTTTGGACGGGGGGAGTGTGGTGGCCTTGGAATGTGCCCTCTCGTACAATGTCTCGTCATCATTGGAGTATTGTTAACAAAAGCAGGATTAGTCCCAGGGTTATAAGAATGGTTGAGTTGAAGTGGAATCAAATGGCTAGGCCTGACGTGAGAAGAAGGGCAGCGATAGCTCCTGTTAAAGGTCATGGGCTTGGGTCTACTATGTGGTACGGGTGTGCTTGATGGGCCATTAGACGTTTTCTTGTAGGTATAGGCTTAGAAGAAGCACAAAGACATAGGCTTGGATTATTGCGACGGCGACTTCTAAGAGGGTTAATAGGAACAGCAGGGTTGATGTTAAAATGGCGACGGTTGGTATAAGAGGGAGGAGAACGAAAGCTGCCGTAGCAATTAGTTGGATGAGCAGATGTCCTGCCGTGAGGTTGGCGGTTAATCGAACGCCTAGGGCCAAGGGTCGAATGAATAGGCTGACAGTTTCGATAATGATCAGGACTGGAATTAGGGCATTGGGGGTCCCTTCTGGGAGAAGGTGTCCTAGGGCTGCTGTTGGGTTGTTTCGTAGTCCGATGATGACAGTTGCAAGTCAGAGGGGCACGGCAAGTGCTATATTGACGGACAGTTGGGTGGTGGGGGTGAATGTATATGGAAGGAGGCCTAGCATGTTAATGGTGATTAAAAATACCATTAAAGAGGCGAACATAAGGGCTCACTTGTGCCCCGCAATATTTATTGGGAGGAGGAGTTGTTGAGTAAAGCGATTGATGAACTGGCTTTGAAGGGTTAAAAGGCGGTTATTGGTTCAACGGCTGGTTGGTGTGGGGAATAGTATTCAAGGTAGGAGGAGGGCGAGGGCAATCAGGGGAATGCCAAAGGCGGTGGGGCTAAGGAATTGGTCGAAGAAGCTTAGTGTCATGTTCAGGTTCAGGGTTTGATTTCTTTAGGGCTGATACTTTGAGAGGAGGGTTCATTTGGGAATGAGTGGGCTATGATTTTTGGGGGAAGAAAGATGAGGAAGACACATCAAGAGAAGAGTATAATAAGGAACCATGGAGCGGGGTTGAGTTGGGGCATTTCACTAAGGGTGGTTGGTAGGCACCATTTTTAGCTTAAAAGGCTAACGCTGAGTCCGCTTTAGCTTCTTAGTGAGGCATCTTCAAGTATTAGGGAGGATCAATTTTCGAAGTGTTCTAACGGAACGGCTTCAACGACGATTGGTATGAAGCTGTGGTTGGCTCCGCAGATTTCAGAGCATTGGCCATAAAAAACGCCAGGTCGTGAAAGGATAAAGGCTGTTTGGTTTAGACGTCCGGGTACGGCATCTATTTTTACGCCGAGGGAAGGGACGGCTCAGGAGTGGAGGACGTCTTCTGCTGAGACCAGGACTCGAATGGGGGAGTCCACCGGGACGACCATGCGATGGTCGGTCTCTAAAAGACGGAATTGGCCGGGGGCCAAGTCTTGTGTGGGGACTATATAGGAGTCAAAGGCCAGGTCGCTATAATCTGTATACTCATAGCTTCAATATCATTGGTGGCCCATGGCTTTGATTGTCAGATGAGGGTCATTAATTTCGTCTATTAGGTAGAGAATCCGAAGGGAGGGGAGAGCAATAAGGATGAGGATGATAGCTGGTAGGATGGTTCAGATAATTTCAATTTCTTGAGAGTCTAGAATATATTTATTAGTTAATTTGGTGGAGACCATGGCAACAATAATGTAAAGTACTAATGTGCTGATAAGGAACACAATTATCAAAGCGTGGTCGTGGAAGTGAAGAAGTTCTTCTATTACTGGTGAAGCTGCATCTTGAAACCCTAGTTGTGAAGGATGTGCCATTGATAAGACACGTGGGGCTTTAACCCACAATTCTACCTTGACAAAGTAGTGTAATTGCCGTTTTACTAGAGTCTTATGAAGAAAGTGACAGAGTGGTTTTGTAGTTGGCTTGAAACCAGCCTACGGGGGTTCGATTCCTCCCTTTCTCGGTGGGAGGGCTGAGTTTGGACGAAGGCGGGCTCTTCGAATGTGTGGTAGGGAGGAGGGCATCCGTGTAGTCATTCTACATTTGTTATTGTCAGCTCAACTGATTGGACTTCTCGCTTAGCGGTGAAGGCTTCTCAAAGGATAAAGAGGAATATAATGACTGCCACCAGGGAGATTGTTGAACCAATTGATGAGACGGTGTTTCAAAGGGCATAGGCGTCCGGGTAGTCAGAGTATCGTCGAGGCATTCCTGCTAGGCCGAGGAAGTGTTGGGGGAAGAAGGTCAGGTTAACACCGATGAATATAACTATAAAGTGGATTTTAGTTCAAGTGCTGTGGAGGGTGTATCCTGAAAATAGTGGGAATCAGTGTACAAAAGCCCCCATGATAGCAAACACGGCACCCATGGAGAGGACATAGTGGAAGTGAGCAACCACGTAATAGGTGTCATGTAGAACAATGTCTAGGGATGAGTTGGCTAGTACAATTCCGGTCAGGCCCCCAACTGTAAACAGGAAGATGAAACCTAGGGCCCATAGTATGGGGGTTTCTCATTTAATTGATCCTCCGTGCAAGGTTGCAAGTCAGCTAAACACTTTAACTCCGGTTGGGATAGCAATAATTATTGTGGCAGAAGTAAAATAGGCCCGGGTGTCTACGTCTATTCCGACTGTGAACATGTGGTGGGCCCATACAATGAAGCCTAAAAGCCCAATGGCCATCATGGCTCAAACTATACCCATGTAACCAAATGGTTCTTTTTTGCCCGAGTAGTAAGCTACAATATGCGAAATTATTCCGAAGCCTGGGAGGATTAAAATGTAGACCTCAGGGTGCCCGAAGAATCAGAACAGGTGTTGATATAGAATGGGGTCTCCGCCCCCCGCCGGGTCAAAGAAGGTTGTATTAAGGTTTCGGTCAGTGAGAAGCATAGTGATACCGGCTGCGAGGACGGGGAGGGAAAGCAGAAGGAGGACGGCAGTAATCAGGACGGCTCAGACAAATAAGGGTGTTTGGTATTGTGAGATTGCTGGTGGTTTTATGTTGATAATTGTTGTAATGAAGTTAATTGCCCCGAGGATGGAGGAGACACCTGCAAGGTGGAGGGAGAAGATAGTAAGGTCAACAGAAGCCCCGGCGTGGGCGAGGTTTCCTGCTAGAGGGGGGTAAACGGTTCATCCGGTACCTGCACCAGCTTCTACCCCCGAGGAAGCCAACAGGAGGAGGAAGGATGGTGGAAGAAGTCAGAAGCTTATGTTATTTATTCGAGGGAAGGCCATGTCGGGGGCCCCAATTATAAGAGGTACTAACCAGTTTCCAAAGCCTCCAATTATGATTGGTATTACTATAAAGAAAATTATTACAAATGCATGGGCTGTGACGATGACGTTATAGATTTGGTCGTCGCCCAGTAGTGCGCCGGGTTGGCTAAGTTCGGCCCGAATAAGAAGACTCAGTGCAGTGCCTACTATCCCGGCTCAGGCACCGAAAACTAGGTAAAGGGTACCGATATCTTTGTGATTGGTTGAGAAAAATCAGCGTGTGATTGCCACAGGTAGAATGGCTGAGGGTTAAGCGGTGGTTTGTAGCTCCATACACAGAGGTTTGAGTCCTCTTTCTATCAGCCCTGGGGTGTTACATGTTAGATTGCAAATCTAAAGAAGCAGATTGACGTCTGCCGGGGCTTTCCCCGCCTATTGCTCTTGCTAGGCGGGGAAAGTTAGATGGAAGCTCGCTGGCTTGAGCGCTTAGCTGTTAACTAAGAGTTTGCAGGGTCGAGGCCTGCCTATCTAGTTAAGGCTTTAGCTTAATTAAAGTGTCTGTTTTGCATGCAGGAGATGTGAGATAATGGCTTGCAAGTCTTATCAGGGACTGAAAGATTTTCACTTCCGCTAAGAGCTTTGAAGGCTCTTGGTCTGGTGTTAACCTAAGTCTCTTATGTGTTAAAAAGTGTGAGTACTTCGGGGGTTAGGGGGAGAAGAAGGATGGAAGAAGCCATGAGGATGGCGGCTGGTAGGGATTTTTTGTTTGTTTGGGTCCGTCAGGGCAGTGTTCCTACTAGGTTATTTGGGGCGATGGTGAGGGTTATGGCGTACGAGAGGCGCAGGTAGAAATAGAGACTAAGTAAGGCGCTTAGGGCTGCTAATGTGGCTGTGATGCCTAAGTCTTGTTTTGTCAATTCTTGGAGAATTAGTCATTTTGGTATGAAGCCGGTCAGCGGGGGGAGGCCTCCTAGGGATAGGAGAATAAGGGGTATGAGGGATGTGATGATTGGGGTTTTGGCCCATGAGATTGTTAAGGCTCCGATTGTTGTGGTTTTGTTTATCATGAAGGCAAGGAAGGTGGATGATGTCATGATGATGTAAAGTGCTAGGGTCATTACGGCCAGGGTTGGTGAGAATTGGAGGATGATGATTATTCAACCTAGGTGGGCGATGGAGGAATAAGCTAAGATTTTTCGTACCTGGGTCTGGTTTAGACCCCCCCACCCTCCGACAAGCATGGAGAGGACGGCCAGGAGGACCAGGAGTGTTTGGTTATTGGGTTGAACTTGCAGTAGGAGGGAAAATGGTGCAATTTTTTGTCATGTGGCTAGGACTAGCCCTGTTGAAAGGCTTAGTCCTTGTATTACTTCTGGGAGCCAGGTATGAAGGGGGGCCAGGCCAATTTTTAAGGCCAGGGCAATAGTAATTATGGTCGTCGGGACTGGGTGGGCTGCTTGTTGCAGTTCTCATTGGCCTGTTATTCAGGCATTGGTTGTGGCTGCAAGAAGAAGGGTTGCTGCAGCTGCAGCTTGAGTTAAGAAGTATTTTGTAGTGGCCTCAATTGCTCGGGGGTGGTGTTGTTGGGCTATTAGGGGAATGATGGCAAGGGTATTAATTTCTAGGCCTATTCATGCAATCAGCCAGTGTGTGCTGGTTGTTGTAATTGTTGTTCCTAGTAGTAGGCCAAATAAAAGGGAGGCGGAGATATAAGGGTTCATTTGTAAAGGGGGGATTTTAACCTCCATTTTTAGGGTATGGGCCTAAAAGCTTGTTTAGCTGACTTTACTATAGAAAGTGGTGTAGTGGAAGCACGGAGAGTTTTGATCTCTTCAGGTTGGGTTCGAATCCCTTCTTTCTAAGGAGCTGGAGGGAATTTAACCCTCATGATTCACTCTATCAAAGTGGTCCTTTATTTCAGGCACAGTTCCTTTATATTTGAGGGGGAAGGCCGGCTGTTGTGGTTGGGAGTGCAAGATGTCAGATGATGAATGCTAGTGTAAGTGGTAGGAAGTTTTTTCATGTAAGGTGTATTAATTGGTCGTACCGGAATCGTGGGTAGGAGGCTCGGGCCCATAGGAAGATGAGGGCTAGGATGGCTGTTTTTGATATAAGGTTGAAGGAGGTGAGTTCTGGGAGTGCGGGGATGTGTAAGGCCCCTAGGAATAGGACGGTGGAGAGTGTATTTATTAGGAGGATGTTAGCATATTCTGCTAGGAAGAACAGGGCAAAGGGGCCTCCTGCGTATTCGACGTTGAACCCGGATACTAGTTCGGATTCGCCCTCTGTTAGGTCGAAGGGGGCTCGGTTTGTTTCGGCTAGTGTGGAGATGTATCATATTGCTGCTAGGGGTCATGTTGGGACAATCAGTCAGATGCTTTCTTGGGTGATGCTGAATGTTTGCAGGGTGAAGTTTCCTGTGAAAATAATTAGTGACAGGAGGATTAACCCGAGGCTCACTTCGTAGGAAATTATTTGTGCAACTGCTCGTAAGGACCCTATAAGGGCGTATTTTGAATTGGATGCTCATCCGGAGCCAAGGATTGAGTAGACTGCCAGGCTTGAAATGGCCAGGACAAATAGGATTGCAAGGTTTAGGTCAAGGATGGGGTGGGGGAGGGGTATTGGTGTTCACATCATTATGGCGAGGGTGAGGGCCAAGGCGGGGGCAATAATGAAGAGGATTGGGGCAGAGGTGGAAGGTCGAACAGGCTCTTTGATGAAAAGTTTTACCCCATCTGCGATGGGCTGGAGGAGCCCGTAAGGCCCAACAATGTTGGGTCCTTTACGTAGTTGTATGTATCCTAGGACTTTTCGTTCGATCAGCGTGAGGAAGGCAACGGCTAGCAGGACGGGGACAATGATGGCAAGGGGGTGAATTAAGTGGGTGATTAGAATTGAAGTCATAGTTAGGGAGAGGAGTTGAACCTCTGTTCGAAGGGTTTAAGGCTTTTGCAATACCGGGCTCTGCCACACTAACATGTCATGTTCTTTGACTGGTTTGTGTACTCTCTTGTTTGCTTGAGTTGGCTTCAGCAAGTGAGAGTGGGGCTTGTTTAGACATTGGCCCCCCTTTTTCGGTCCTTTCGTACTGGAAAAAGGTACTTCATAGATAGAAACTGACCTGGATTGCTCCGGTCTGAACTCAGATCACGTAGGACTTTAATCGTTGAACAAACGAACCCTTAATAGCGGCTGCACCATTAGGATGTCCTGATCCAACATCGAGGTCGTAAACCCTCTTGTCGATATGGACTCTAAAAGAGGATTGCGCTGTTATCCCTAGGGTAACTCGGTTCGTTAATCGGCTTTGGCCGGATCATTATTGGTCAGATGTTCTGTTCTCTAGAGTAGTGACTCTTGGTTTTAAAAAGGGTGTTTTTAATCCACATGGGGGTTTTTTGTTGCCCCGCGGTCGCCCCAACCAAAGACATTAAAACAGGTTCACTAGGTTTGTTCCTTTTATTAAGGGTTTATTGACAGGGGCTGTTTTTTGTCTAAAGCTCCATAGGGTCTTCTCGTCTTATGGTTCCATCCCCGCTTCTGCACGGGGAGATCAAGTTCATTGACTTGAGAAAGGAGACAGCTAAGCCCTCGTTATGCCATTCATACAGGTCCACATTTAAAGGACAAGTGATTGCGCTACCTTTGCACGGTCAAAATACCGCGGCCGTTAAACATATAGTCACAGGGCAGGCGTGACCTCTTATTCAATAAGCAAGAGGCGATGTTTTTGGTAAACAGGCGAGGCTTGTGAGTTTGCCGAGTTCCTTCTTTTTCTTTTAGTCTTTCCTATTTGGCACACCAGTGTAGGGGTAACGGAGAAGTATTAAATGTTTTTCTTGTTATTAGTTTAGTATTTATTTCCCTCTTTGGTTGGGTCCGTTGAGTTTCGGTGCGAGTTCGTTCTGATGTACACATGTGCTTGGAGGGGTTCGTCCCCTTATTACTCATTTTAGCATAATTTCTTCTATGGTGGCATAGAAAAGCCCGGTACGGGAAGGGGTTAGGAGGGTCTTATTGGTATTTATGGTAGGGATGTGCTAGAGCTTTAACGCTTTCTTATGGTGGCTGCTTCTAAGCCTACTTAAGCGCGGTACCTTATTTTATATGATCCTTATCCTCCTGTTAAAAGTTGTTTCTTGTATCAAAGGGGCTGTACCCCCTTTGATTAACTCTTTTGGTTTCTTAAAGTCGGGTTAAATTAATATTTGTGGAGTTAAGAAGCCAAAGGGCTGAGCTTATACTCAGTTCTCGGGCAACCAGCTATAACTGAACTCGGTAGGTTTGTCACCTCTACTCAAAGCTCTTTCCACTCTTTTGCCACAGAGACGGATGTGCCCTATAAGGCTGTCTTGGAGTAGCTCATTCAGTTTCGGGGTGTTAGACTAAAGTGCTCTTTGCCTAATTGTACTAGCTAAATCATGATGCAAAAGGTACGAGGGGTAATCTCTGCTTCTTTATACTTTACTGGGTTGTTTCATTTCTCTTTCAGCGTTCCCTTGCGGTACTTTGTCTATAGCTCCTAGTTCCTTTTCTATCTCCTATACTAGGGTGGGAAAATGATTTGTTTTGTTTGATTAAGTATATTAGGGGGTATGAATAGTGTTTGTTGTGGGTGGTGTGGGGGCTAGCTGTTGGGTGTCGGGGCAGCTCGATTTGCACGGGCGTCAACTCAGTGTAAGGGAGGTGCTTTTAGCTGTTAAGCTATGCTCCGATTATTCCAAGTGCACCTTCCGGTACACTTACCATGTTACGACTTGCCTCCCCTTTTCTTTAGGTAGTTTATTAGTTATTGATAGGCTAAGAGTTTGGGGAGAGTGACGGGCGGTGTGTGCGCGCTTCATAGCCGGTTTCAGCATGACACTCTTTTTTCTTGCTTACTGCTAAATCCTCCTTCGGGTGTGCGTTTCAGCACATCTTTCGTGTTCTCTAGGTAGAGAATGTAGCCCATTTTGTCCCCCTCCATACGCTACACCTCGACCTGACGTTTTTGGCTGTGCCAATTTTGTCTACTATTTGCCCTTCACAGGGTAGGCTGACGACGGTGGTATATAGGCGGTTAAAACAAGGAGGGGTGAGGTTGAACGGGGAGTATCGGTTTTAAAACAGGCTCCTCTAGATGGTTTTAAAGCACCGCCAAGTCCTTTGGGTTTTAAGCTAATGCTCGTAGTAACCAGGCGGATATAAATGTAATTCTATATCATGTTTAGGGGTAGGCATAGTGGGGTATCTAATCCCAGTTTGTGTCCTAGCTTTCGTGGGTTCAAGTTAGTGAGGCTACTTTCGTTATTGTTCTTCGTTGCTTCGGAAGCGTATGACAGCCTTGAAGGCGTTCGGCCTCAGTTTATTGCTTGTGCTTCTAACCACCCTTTACGCCGTTGGCTAACAACCTGGGTCTCTCGTATAACCGCGGTGGCTGGCACGAGTTTTACCGACTCTTTAGATCATGACTAAGTCAAGTTTTCACTTATGGCTTAATGTTTATCACTGCTGAATTCCCTTGAGGGTGTGGCAAAGCTAGGTGTCGTGGGCTACAAATGTGTGTGCCTGATACCAACTCCCGATTCCCGGGCGGGGGGCGGGGGGCATTTTCACTGGGCTGCGGATACTTGCATGTGTAAGTTTGATCAGAGTTGTTAGTAAAGTCAGGACCAAGCTTTTGTGCTCGTGGGACTTTTCAAGGTCCATCTTAGCATCTTCAGTACTATGCTTTGATTAAGCTACACTAGC